ATAAGAGGAATTTTTCTTCCAATAAAAATTTTTCTCTTATAACTCCAAAAAGGTAAAATATAACCTGTTATATTTTTCATTAAAAAAATAATGATAATCAAAAAACATTAAACATCATAATTACAGTAGAAAGTGACACACCAATATTAAAATTATTGATATTAATATAATTTTTACCCATTATACAGCAAACAATCAAAAATAACGAATAATAAAAAGAAATTAAAAAATACACAAAAATTATAAAAAAAAACATTTTACTAATAACTATTCTATTAACAATAATTATAAACTCAGATAAAAATGACAAAGAAGGTGGTACACCCCTGTTAGACAAAAAAACCAAAGAAAAAATGATACCAAAAAAAATTCTAGAAGTAAAAAAACTATTTAAAAAATACACCATACGTGTGGAAGTCGTATGATAAAATTCACCTACCAAATAAAATATTAACGTTGATGTATACCCATGTGCCAACATTATTATTAAACCACTTACCTTTCTTCTTATTATAATATAAACTATTGTTAACAATAAAAATCTCATATGTGTGACAGATGAATAAGCAGCTAATGATTTAGCATCACTCTGAAATACACAACTAAATGAAGCCAAAATTATCCCTAATAAAGCGATAATAACCCAAAAATTATTATAAACAAAATTTATAGAACCCAAAATACGTAAATAACCGGCTGTACCTAACTTTAACAACAACCCAGCCAATAATATTCTAGCCGTAGTAGGGGCTTCAACGTGCGCCTTGGGTAACCATAAATGTAAAAAATAAACAGGAAACTTTATTATAAAACTTAATCTTAAAATAAAAAACAGCTCTCACGAAATATTAAAATCAAAATAACAAGTAGTAAACATAAATATTCTTTTATAATAAATAAACAAAAATGGAAATGAACAAATTGCCGCATAAAATAATAAATAATAACCTGAATTAATTTTTTCAATTTGTGATCCAAACCCCAAAATTATAATTAAAATAGGAAATATTGATAATTCGAAATATATATATAATATTAACATATTCCTTGAAATGAAAAAAAATAAACAAATTATAATTAAAATTGCTCTTAATATTAATAAATTAAAATTTTTTTCACTAATTAAAACCACACCATAAATAAAAATTATTATAAAAATTAACAACATAAATACATTGGAATCCACCACAAAAAACACACCTCTTCAAGCAATATTCTTGAATAAAACAAATCTAAACAATACAATAAATAAAAAAAACAGAATGGGCTTAAAAAAAAATATAAAACTTAACAACAAAAATTCGACCAATGCTAATTAAACCTTGTAATTACAAGTTACACATTCTAATTATAAACTAACATAGCAATATGATCATCAATAAACAAACACAAATAAAAATAATCAAACGACATCTACAAAATGTCAGTATAAAATAGCAAACTCCATTCCCAAGTGGTGATTATAATTAAAATGAGATTTTAACAAACGCAACAAATTAAATCCCAAAAATAAACCACCACATAACACATGAATTCCGTGAAAACCTGTGGCTAAATAAAAAATTCTACCAAAATTACCGTCAGACATCGAAAACCTGGCCTCTTTATACTCCATTAACTGAATTATAGTAAAATACACCGCCAAAACACAAGTCAAAACTATCCTATTGGTACAACTTTTATTACTTAATAAACTGTGATGGGCTCAAGTAACTGATACCCCTCTTCTTAACAAAATAATAGTATTCAACAAAGGAACACCAAAAGGATTTACCAAATGCATACCCATAGGTGACCACCTTTCTCCCAACTCGTGGACAGGTACTAACGCTGCATCAAAGAACACCCAAAAAATTCTAAAAAAAAATATAAATTCCCTAAAAATAAAAAGAACTACACCAAACTTAAAACCATCTATAACAAAAAAATTGTGGTATCCTCTTAAACCCTCCATTGAAATATCCTTACCTCAAGCAAATGAAATTAATAAAACCGTAAACAATCTAAAAATAAAAGGCACTACTAAGCCGTACTTAAAAAAAATCACCAATGAACTGGTTAAACCCAAAGAAGCAAAAAATATATAATAAGCATACCTGGACAAACTTAAAATATGAAAATTATGATAAATAACATAAGTTTTTCTTTAGAACCTAAATCTAATATATTTTATATACTAACTATGTTAATTAAATAAAAAGTTTTTTACTAAAATAAAATACAATTAATATTAACAACACTAAAACAAAATAAATTACCGAAAACACCGGTCTTAACATTGTAAAAGGCTCTTCGACTACACATTGACCCAATCATCTCAAAAATACAGCAGAAATAATAAAACTATAAACTAAAAATTTATTAAGTTTACTCAGCGGCGAAGTGTAATTATTGATAAAACCAAATAAATAAAAAATTACAATTCTTATTAACAGCGCTACAACACCTAAAACTTTATTCGGAATTGCACGTAAAATAGCGTACGCAAATAAAAAATATCATTCAGGAACAATATGGACTGGCCTTATTATAGGGTCTGCCTCAATATACATTTCAGGATCACCCAATAAATACGGATACAATAGTGTGAACACTACAAACACAAATCAAAAAATCATATTATAAGCATCCTTGTTTCAATACTCAGGACCAAAGCTAATTTTATCATAATCCCCGTGACAATAAATTCTAGAAGTACTTCCTGTACTATGTAAAAAAATTAAATGCAATAAAATTAACACTAATAAACCCCAAGGTAATAAAAAATGAATTACAAAAAAAAATTTTAAAGTAGCCCTAGTAACACCGAACCCTCTTCAAATTCACATAACAATAGATGGCCCTCACACCGGAATAACACTCAATAAGCTAGTAATAACAACTGCAGCTCAAAACCTTATCTGAGCTCATACTAATACATAGCCCATAAAAGCTTCTATTATAACTAATAAATAAATAGTTAAACCCGAAAATCAAACTTTTTTCATACGATATCTAATCATAAACAAAGCCTTAAAAATATGTAAATACAAAAAAATAAAAAACAAACTAGCACCATTAGAATGAAAAAGACGAAAAATCCATCCATAATTTACTTCATATATAATATACTGTACAGCACTAAAAGCCCAAGCACCATCCGCTGTATAATAAAAAGCCAAAAAAGTACCCGTTAAAATTTGAAAAACTAAAACTATACCCAATATACTACCAAAATTTCAACCTACTCTTAAACTTTTTCTAGTGGGCAATGTAACTAACATTGAAGTAATAAAATTTATAACATTATTTTTATTTTTAATTATTTCATAAATCCTAACTTCTTCAGAGTTATATTTTAAAATTAAACTAATGAAATGAAATAATTCCCTATTACTAAATTTTACTTGTAATTAAACCCTTTTACACCAAAAATAAATATTCTTTCTAAACTAAATTACAACAATTAAACGTTATATAAAGTGTATATCTTTTTGAACCGTAATCAAACATAGTAAAATCTATTTAACATTTTTACATAACCATAAGAATAAAATTCATATTTCATCCTAAGAACTTTACCTTATCAAGATAATATAATAAATTTTACTAATGAAATTTTATCAACTTTACAGTAAAATTATCAAAGTAAGAGGCACAATAAACATAAAAATTCTCTTATTATACTTAATTATTTTATAATATTTTGTACTTAAATTAACTATTCAAAATCTTAAAGATAGCGCAGAAAAAAACATTATAAATAAAAGTAACAAAATACCTACCCCTTGGGCCTTTAAAATTTCACTCAAAGAAAAAATCTTAACAAAAAAATTAACACTAAACGGTAAATTTATAAAAACTAATATAGACTCCCAACCAATTAAATTCCTTACATTTATTATCTCAAATTTAGGGATTACTATTAATATTAATAAAAAATAATACAAAAAAATAAACAAAACATTAAAAAAAGATATTACAAATCCTAACGTAATTCAATTAAATGACTCAGTAGACGATAAAATTAATAAATTTTTATAAGTTTTTATCAATAACATTTGAAATAAACAAAAAAATAATCCAACCATTAAAAAAAAGATTAATTTAGCCACCATTATTTGCAGAAAAATTAACAAAAACGGTAATTTTTGAAAAGTTAAAAACCACATTAAATTAAATCCAAACACACCGTTCGTAACTCTAAAAATTCAAAAATGAAAAGGTGCCATTCCAATTTTAAATATTACAATTAATAATTGTAAATAACCAAAAGAAAACATTAAAAACAACAAACCTAATCTCTCTTGTATCACAAAATAATTAAACAAACTCCTAAACCTGTTAGTTTGTTTATTTAACATTACAAATACAAGTGTTATTAATAAAAAAACACTTCATCACACCAAAATATTATTGGTAATTAATCTTAACAAACTTAAAAAAATTACAAACACCATCAAAAACACAAACAAAAATGAGCAGGTAACACCTAAAACAAATTTAGAAGACTTGTATCAAACTCATTAGTTAACTTATATCTTTTGCGCTTAAAACAAATGCACTTCTTATGCTATATTAACTTAACCTTAACCCATTTTAAACTAAGATGTGTATAATACATTTTCAAATTAAAAATTTGACACTTTAAATTTAAGTTAACGTCTCTATCTTAGATTTACTCATTTAAATATAAATAAATTAAACGTGAAAAAATATAACTCTGAATAAAAAATACAAAACATTCCATTATAATAGCAAAAATCCTTACTCAAACATATTTTTCCCCTATAAAATTCTCAATTCCTGTATACAATATTATCCTAATCAAATGACCAACTATAATATTAACAGTTAGACGTACAGTTAAAGCCAACGGACGAGAAAATTCTCTAACAATCTCAACTAATAATATCCTAAAAGTTTTTAAATATGTGTCACCCCCCTTTCTCATATAAATTGAAAACTTTTCTCTTGAAATAAAAGTTAATAAAGTTCTTAACCATGCCACCATAGCATAAACAAAAGTAAACTCAACCATCCCACAGGGTGTAAATGAATATGTAAAATAACCCCCAAAACAACAAATTAATAACACAATAAAAGTAAAAAATGAAATTACAGATCTTATGGGCAACACATTACTATACCTAAAAACATCCACCAAACCACCTAAAAATTTTTTAACTAAACTGTTTAATATACCCTCTTTAAAATATAACAAAAACTGCAAAAAAAACACAAACATAAAAATATCTAAAAAAAACACTTGATTAATTTTAATTATCTTATACAAACAATACATAAAAATAAAATAAAAAAATTAATGAAATGGGCAAAAATTTAAATCAAAACATCGTTATTATTTTATCATAACGAAAACGAGGGTACGACCTTCGAATAAAAACAATAATAGAAAAAACCACAAAACTAATGATCATTGAAAACTTAAAAAATAACATAGAACTCATAACACTAAAAAAAATTAATCTACCATACTCTCTTAAAAACAATAAAACAAAGGCCACTCTGGCATATTCAACATTATACCCCCTTACTAACTCTCTCTCACCCTCCGCAAAATCAAAAGGTGCACGATTTAACTCCGCAATAATTATCACTAAAAATGGTAAATAAATAATTAACAAACTTAAATTAAACTCACTAACAAAAGAAAACATTCTATAATGAATTATAATAGCTAATAAGTACAAAGAAAAAGCAATTTCATATGAAACACTTTGCCTACTAGCTCGCAAAGCCCCCACAATACCGTACTTAGACTTTCTCACAATACCCCTAATTAAAGTAGTATACACCGAAAAACCAATTAAACACAAAAAAAACAACATAGAATACTCAAACCTCAAAAAATCAAAAAAATACGGCAAAATATATCATTCTAAATATATTACTACAAAAGCAATACCTGGCACCAACAAAAAGGATAAATCAGAAGAATTTAAAGGCGTTATTTGTTCCTTCTTTAATAATTTTACACCATCCAATAAAGCTTGTAACACCCCTATAAAACTAACCTTAGTGGGGCCTAAACGATTCTGTCTACTACCCAACAAATGACGTTCATACAAAGTAATAAAAGCAATAGCCTGCAAAATAAAAACCATTATCAAAATAATTATTAAAAAATTTATAATCAACAAGAATAAATCAACTCTAGATTTACAATCTAACATTTTTATTTAAACTATATTCTTTTAAGAGTAAACCTTCTGATTAACAGTCAACAATTCTTATTTTAAACTAACTCTTAAAACTACAAGAATAAAATCTTAATTTTTGTTTTCAAAACAAAAAACTAATAGTTCTAAATTACTAGATTAAGGTTCCCCTAAATCTACTTTACTACAACCTTACTCCCCTTTGGGCAATTGATGGATGATTTGTACCACATCTAAATAATCTTCAAAAAATCATAAAAATTTTTTTACTGTCTTTTACATTTTCATTACGCCAACTACGACTCCAATCCACAACTTTCATTATTGTAGGCCAAATTTTACTCCTACATAGACCAAATATATATCTATTTTACTAAATAAAAATTTTTTATTATATGCCTTAAGCATAAAATAAACGATCATACATGAGACCAATTTAAAAGTAGTTAATGAGGGTTCTCAATTATTACTCAGCCTCCAAAGATAATTTAGAAAATCTGCCAATATTCTTTCAGTTTAAATACCACTTTACTTCTGCTCTTTTAATTTTTGTCTAATTAGGTACTAATCTAATTCGTTTACCAAAACTTAAAATTATAATTCATTACTCCCAAAAATCAAAATTTAACCTATGATTTCTTAAACCACAACTTAAAATTATAATTAAAACAAAATAAAGTTTAAATTTTTACAAGCCTAGCCGATTATTCTGGAACAAGTATTATACAAACAATTAATTACCGGGGTAATATTTTATTGCCCACTTAATAAATTAAAATTAAATAATACTATTTTAACAATTTCAAAACCATAATCAAATTTTAAATCTATAAAAGCAATCTTTATAATAAGACTTAAAACCTATTTATTGAAAATAAATTATACTTAACTTTTATACTAAAGCCTCACTTCAATTTTATAGATTAAAATTTTTAATTTTGAAAATTAATAGTTTAAACTTAACTTAAATCTATATAAAATACATCTTACTAATACTAAACCTAATAAATACACTGATCACTACCGTAAAATTTTATTCCACCTACCATCACAATTATACCTAAAATACTTGAAATTACAGAAAAACACATAAAATAAAAAAACATTATTTCTGTTAACAACCCTATAAATTTTATAAACAAACTTATTATCAAAAACTCTAAAGCAATTAAAATAAAAATAAAACGATGTCATTTAAAAAATAACATAAACAATCTAATAAACATAAAAATAATTTTAATTCTAAACAAATTTCACAAACTACTGTCTAAACTAATATATGATATTTTTATACTTTCCGCAAAGCACCCGAAAAATTTAAAAAATACCTGGTAAAATTCATAAAAAACAACAAAATTAACAAAATAAAAACAATTACAACCCAAAAAATACTATAATAAAACACATTCAAACTAACATTATACAACATATTATTATAAGAAATTTTAATAACAAACAACCTTAACAATAACCTTAACAAAACCAAATATCTTTTAACTAAATTAATTTTTGATAATCTCGAAAAATATACCAAAATTACAAAAATCCCCCTTAAAAACAACAAACAAATAAAATAAGAAAATCAAACATACCCACTAAACGATAATATAGGCATACACATTAGCATACTTAAAATCAAAAAAAAACTCCTTTTTATGGGATCTATATTTATATACCTCAAAACACCCCTTATCAGTGAAACACCCAAAAAAAACATAAAAATAAAACTTTTAACCCTTTCAGTGTAAATGAAAAATTCTAAATTAAACTAAAAGTTTAAAACTTAACACGCCCTATTAGCCTCAGTGAAAAAATCTTAATAACCCAAATATTATATTTTACTTAAACTACACACTGTCTTAATAAAACAAATACAATATCATATATAAATATATAGGAAATTATTATATACAAAGTAAAATGCAGCCAATTAACCTTAAAGAAATACTTCACTCTCATCGTTCGTATTTTATTGTTAATTTCTTTAACTGCATTTTTCTTTTAATAATAATTAATCGAAATCATCAGATTTCATTTTTATACGATATATTATATTAGTTAATATAATATATTTATATATATTATATAATATAAATTTTTCTTATCTTCACCCACAATTTTTGGCTATAGAACTAAAATTTTGTAAATGCAAATTACATATTTTAAACTTAAATTATAGTCCCTATAAAAATAAAAATAAAAAAAACATTAAAATAATAAGATTATTATACTTAAATGCTCTTATGTACCCTGTAAACACTGTCCTAAAAATCCCTAACAAATTAAAACCTATATAACCAAATTTATTTAAATTATTATCTATAAACTTTAAATTCTTTACCTTATAAATAACATTTTTAGCCAAATAATCAACTAAAAATTTATAAGCAAATTCTTTAATTAACATTTTAAACATTAAATAACTAAATAAAATAATTAATACTACATAAAAAAGAGGTACATAAAAATCTAGATATAAAAATAAAGCAGGTATCACCAATAAATTATAATTTAATCATCATAAAAAAACTACTGAAAAAATTACCAAACCCAGGCTTAAAAAATTCATAACCACCGTGGTTCTAAATACGCTAACTACTTTTCTAAAACTCAAAAAAAAACTTTTTCACAAACGATACCTATAACCAAATGTTAAAAAAATTGAAATAAAAAACATTAATCTCAACATTATTATATAGCTATTTATAAAAAATAATTCTAAAATTAAATCTTTACTCACTATACCCCTGGAAAATATTAAACCACACAAGCAAAACAATGTAATTAACAACTGCAACTGTATAAATATTGGTAAATTACCGTTATTACCATAACCACGACCATCCTGTTGACCGTAATTACTATGAATAATGTAACCTACTTGCATAAATAAACAACTCTTAAATAAAGCGTGACTAACCAAATGAATAAAAGCCACAAACCTTATACCTAATCCTAAAGTTGTTATAGAAAACCCCATTTGTGACAAAGTCCTTAAAGCTACAACTTTTTTTATATCTTCTTCTACCATAGCTGCAACGCTAGAAAAAAATATTGTAAATAATCCAATCAATAAAATAACAATTATTACATTATTCCTCAACATAGCTTTACTAAAATTTATTAGTAAAATTAAACCGGCAGTTACTAATGTACTACTGTGAACCAAAGAACTTACAGGCGTAGGGGCCCTTATTGCTTTTGGTAACCAACTTCTAAACGGAAACTGTGCCCTTTTAGTAAATGATGTTAACAATAACAATAAAATTATTGATCTACAAAGTATTTCAAACCTTAAAAAATAATAACCATAAAATAACACACCCCTGAAAAATCTAAAAATAAAAAAATCACCAATTCGATTAGTTAATGCCGTATTTATAGCACCAGAATTTCTATCTCAATTGTTATAAAACAATACCAAAAAAAATCTTGAAATTCCTAACAAGTCTCAACTCAACAACATAGTAAAAATCCTCCTTCTATAGTTTAATATAAACATACTACCTACAAAAATTAACAAAACAAAATAATAATAATTAAAATTTAATTCACCGTGTAAATAATAAGTCCTAAAAACTAAAACTCTTAATGTTACTAAACCCAAAATAAACGAAAACAAGATTCTGTTAAAATAAAAATTAAATTTTAAAGATAAAAAATCCCACTCTAAAAATAATAACCTTAATTTTATAACAGGTAAAACTATAATTATAACTAAAATTATTACAAAACTAATTGACATCAAATAAACCATAATATTAATTTAACTAAATCTTAATATACATTTAAACCACTCAAACTAATTTCCCATACCATCACTCCATATAAAATCCACCAAAAATAAACAATATTAACATAAAAAATCTTACTAATGACCTCATATCAGAAATTAATAAACCTAAAAATATAACAATTTCCAAATCAAAAATTACAAACATTAACATTATAACAAAAAAATGAATTCTGAAAGAATTTTGAATTTTACCTACTCTCACAAATCCACTTTCAAAAGCCCCCACTTTTAATAAATCATTTTTTTTAACCCTTATAACAAAATTAAACATATACAGTGCTAACAATAAAAAAATCGCAAACAATGCTACAAACAACAAATTTAAAATTAAGAAATTAAAAATTCTTCTAAAAGTTTCAAACTTTTTTTAATTTTCCTTTCGTACTATTAAAACTTACAATTAATAACAACCAAGATAAACAATTCTATCTCACAATGAATTAAACTAATATCACGTTAAATTAATTAAAAGAAGAACAGTCTTAAAACTTAAATTTTCTCCTTTTTTAATAAACTTAAATACAACATCGATGTAAAACTTACCTTACTATAAGAACTAGATTAGGTATGATTTTCTGTTAACTCCGGAGTAATTCTTATAATTATTAATAGAATATTTAATTATATAAAATTCTGCCCTAGAAAATTTTTAAAATTAACTAATAATAGAGTTAATTTTAAAATAGAATTTCCGAAGACTTATCTTTGTGTTACTATAACAATATTTTTTTATATTAAATTAAGTTCATTTATAAAATAAAAAAATAATTAACCAATAACTTCATTCATACTGGAACTCAATAAAAGCACAAATTATTTTGCTACCTTAATGTCCTCACGCTAAGACTGCCATTTAATTTTACTCATTGGGCAGAAGCAAACTTTATCAAAAAGTCTAAGTCTTTAAAAAACATTTGATTAATTTTTTAGTTATTTTATTAAATTTCAAATCCTCAAATGATTTAATCCAATTACTTATCCTAAAATAATTAAGTTCCTATAAACTTAACAACTCTCAATTTCTTACCAAACAACTTCCAAATTACATATAAACAGTTATAAAACTAACTATAAAAATACTTCAACTTATACTTTTTATATTAATTTCAAATAATAAAATAATAAATTTCTAATAAATACTACTTAAACAAATATCCTAAAAGTCGACTTTTCAACCCTAAATTTTATAATTTTTATTATGAAACAATAAAAATAATAAAAATTCTACCTTTTAATTCTATATTTTATTAAAAATAAAATTTTCTTTAAATGATATGCAATACCTAATAATAAAAAATTACAATTTATAGCCACCACATCTTTTATACCACAAATAAAAATTTTTTTTAAACTAAGCAGCTTTAATCTATATTTAAATAACATCAACTCTTAAAATTATCCAGCAACGTAACCTCTAACGCGATAGGTATAAATCTGTGATTTGCCCCGCAAATTTCTGAACACTGACCGTAAAATACACCAACTATAGGAAAACTATAGCACAGTGTACTTAAAATACCTCTTATTGCATCCAACTTAATAGACATAGAAGGTAACGCCCATGAATGAATAACATCTGCTGACGTGATACAAAACCGAATATTAGTATCACACGGTACAACACAACGATTATCAACTTCTAACAAACGAGGCTCACCTAAATTTAACTGATCTAGCGACTTCATATAAGAATCAAACTCCAACCCGGGGATATCGCTAAACTCATATCTTCAATATCACTGATGTCCTGTTACCTTAATCGTTAAATTTCTATCCAAATTTATTAACCCGTAATAATATAACAATCTTAAAGAAGGAATTATTTGTATTAACAAAATTAAAGTTGGAAACACACTACACAACAATTCCCCAAATTGATACTCAATTTTTTTACTTTTAAAATAATAATTATTTATAATTAAATAAACAAACAATAAAACAACAAATACCAAAACACCCAATAATAAACTACAATTAAATCTATGAAATCAATCCATATATCTAGAAAACAACCTATTCGAAAAATTTAAATTATAACCCTGAAAATAATTTCCAATTAATTCTTTAAACCCCTTGATTGGAAATCAAACATACTAATTTATACTAAAGAACTTTACTCAATTTTAAAGTTTCCACCTAACTATTGACAATAGTTTATACTAAAATTTTTATACTAAAACTTTTAATTTAACAAGAGAAAACACCCTTAGGGTATGAACCTAACAGACTTACTTATCCTATCTTATTTATTTATTTAAAAACTTTTAACCTTTTAATTTGCAATTAAAAATACTAAAATATACTAAAAGTTTTATAATTTTATAACAGAACATCTAAAATAAATTTCAGATTGATAACTATGTCCAAAAACATACCTTCTTATTCTATACTCTGGACTTCTATTAATAAATTGATCACTTATTATAACCTTTCTTCTCCCAAAAGAATTAATCAACGTATAGAGAAACAAAAATAAAGCAAATACTCTAATCATAGAACCATACGAAGACATAACATTTCAAACCGAATATACATCCGGATAATCCAAATATTTACGAGGAAAACCATGTAACCCCGCAAAATGTAAAGGAAAAAAAGTTAAATTTACACCAATAAACATTAACACAAATACCACAGACATTATTAATTTATTATAAACATATCCTGTTATAAATGTTCATCATAATCTAATCCCCGTAAAAATACCGAATACAGCACCTAAACTTAAAACATAATGAAAATGACTAACAACATAATAAGTATCGTGCAAAATAATATCCAATCTTGAATTAGACAAAACAACACCAGTTAAACCACCAATTGTAAATAAAAAAATAAAACCTAAAACTCACAACAACAACGGTTGAAACACCATTTTTATCCCAAATAATGTAGCTAACCATCTAAAAACCTTAACACCGGTTGGCACAGCAATTACTATAGTAGCTGCGGTAAAATAAGCACGAGAATCTAAATCCATACCTACAGTATACATATGGTGCGCCCATACAACACAACCGATCAACCCAATTCTTAAAATTGCATAAACTATCCCCAACGAACCAAACACCTCTTTTTTTCCCGTTAAATAAAGAGTTGATTGCCTAATAATACCAAATGCCGGTAAAATCAAAATATAAACCTCGGGGTGCCCAAAAAACCAAAATAAATGCTGATAAATTAATGGGTTGCCCCCTGTGCTAGGATCAAAAAATGAAGTATTCAAATTACGATCAGTTAATAATATTGTAATAGCCCCCGCCAAAACAGGTAGAGATAAAACCAATAAAAACACCGTAACAAAAACAGTTCAAACAAACAACCTTATGTGCTCCAAAGAAATCGATCTACTACGTAAATTTTTTGTAGTACACATAAAATTAATACCACCCAAAATTGACCTTATTCCAGCGCAATGTAAACTAAAAATAGCCAAATCTACTCTACTTCCAGGGTGCCCCAATGTCCTTAGAGGGGGGTACACTGTTCATCTGGTTCCAGAACCTATATCAACAAAAGCTGAATCTAAAATTAAAAACATAGCTGTTGGCAACAACCAAAAACTTAAATTATTCAAACGAGGAAAACTTATATCCGGTGCCCCCAACATTAAGGGCACTATTCAATTACCAAAACCCCCAATTATTCTAGGTATAACCATAAAAAAAATTATTAAAATTGCGTGAGCTGTAATAATCGAGTTATACAACTGACCGTTGCCTAACAATAACCCCGGCTTAGCCAATTCCAAACGAATAATCAACGATAAAGCAGTTCCCACCATACCTGATCACAAACCAAACATAAAATATAACGTCCCAATATCTTTATGATTAGATCTTTCTAACCAAACTGACAAACCACCTTGATATTTTTTATATATATTAAT